TAAGGATTTGGATATTTGTAAAAATCTAATTTGCCTTTCAACCGGAACAGTAAAAGTTTTTTTTGTTTGAAAAATTTTTCTAAATTAGAAGTTTAAATTAATTGAATAATTAAAGAAGTTCTATTTGTTCAATGAATTTATCCTCCCCTAACCCTTTCTTTTTGTTTGTCTACTACTTCTTATGAATCTAAACAAAGGAGTTCCGATAGACCCGGAAAGCAAGGAAAGGAATAGTAATCTTTGACGAACAGGAGAAAAAATCATTATTATTTCGATACAAGACGACACAAGAAAGGGGTGGAAAGTCCTTTTTCTTGTGTCGAATAGAAGATTAGGAAGACTAGTAATCCCCCCTAAAAGTATTTGTTCCTTTCATTTTTCCCATCCTTCCGTTGTATTTATATGCCTATAGTCTATTACTAGGAATGGGATACACGTAATGAATTCCAGACATCCCACAAACAAAACAAAAACAATATAAACAAAAAGGTTTACAGAATTTTTTGATCATACATAATTGTATCGATCGACAATAATTTGTTGCTTTTTACCAACTTGATGTTAAGGAATTTCTGGACCTAGAAATTCATTTCATACAATTGAACCTTTTCAAACTGTTTCTTTTTAAGAACCAAAAAAACTTGTGCCAAAATAACAGATGCCAAGAAGAACAAAAGGCCTTGGACACGTAATGGATCTTGAAGCACTATTTCTGCATCTCCCTGACCAAACCCTCCTACATTGGGATTGCTTGTTAATGGTTGATCAAGCTTGATGGATTCACCCTCTGAAACAAGAAGTTCTGGTCCTGGAGGTATAATATCAACCACTTGATGTCCATCCGATGCATCAACTATGGTTATTTCATATCCTCCTTTTTCTTTACGTACTATTCTGCTTACTATACCTGCTGATGTCGCATTATAGACTGTATTGTTACTCTTGCTCCCATCAGGATAAATCTGACCCCTTCCTCTGTTCCCACCTACATATATGGGATATTTTAAGAAGTGAACGTCTTTCTTCGTAGCAGGGTCGGGGGAAAGAATGGGAAAGGCGATTTCACTATATTTCTGACCGGGAACAGGACCTATCACAAGAATATTTCTTTTATTGGGACGATAACTCTGAAAAGACAGATTTCCCATCTTTTCTCTCACCTCGGGAGAAATACGATCGGGGGGGGCTAATTCGAATCCCTCGGGTAAAATAAGAACAGCCCCTACATTCAACGCCCCCTTTTTTCCATTAGCAAGAACTTGTTTCAGTTGTATATCATAAGGGATTCGAACAACTGCTTCAAATACAGTATCAGGAAGCACGGCTTGCGGAACTTCAATATCCACGGGCTTATTAGCTAAATGGCAATTGGCACATACAATTCGTCCAGTTGCTTCTCGTGGGTTTTCATAACCCTGCTGCGCAAAAATGGGATATGCATTTGAAATAGATGCCCGAGTTATTACATATATCATGATCGATACAGAAATCGATTGAGTCATCTGTTCCTTTACCCAAGAAAAAGTATTTCTATTTTGCATGTCCAATCATTGATCCCGGAATTTCTACAATAAATTAGATAGGTAGCTAGTATAGTTCCCTATACACGAGTCTGTCATTGTACTGGGATAATTGTACTGGAATATAAGACGAATACCTTGAAAAGCTAGAAGTATAAAGAATTAAGTAAGATTGAAAATGCTTTCTTTATATATGAAGAAAGATTCTGATTTGATTCATATCAGGAAATCAAATGAGTTCTTCATTCATTCATTGAATGATAAATGACTACAAGTGAAGGAGATACACGATTTAAATAATAGAAGATCCAATATTTCACAATTGTATCTAGAATAACTGGAAAAGTGGAAACAAGACTAGATATAATTTGATCGTTATGAACCAATCCAAAATCGTTGTAGACCGAACCAATCATTAGTTCCCAACCATGGGTTGAATGAAATCCGATCCATAAATCAGTAACTAAAAGAATCAAAAAAGCTTTTATTGTGTCACTTAAGTTATAGAGGAATTCCTGAATCCAAGAATTAAGAATGACAAGTTCTTCATTACCCAGAATAAAATAACCACTTAGAATAGCGAAACAAATTATATTTGTCGAGAAATCCAAAATGATATGGAGATGATATTCATTGTGTGTTTTGACCAATTGTATCGTTTCCTTGTGTATTCCTATACGAAGTTTTTGTATATGCGTTTCCGGGTAATCTTTTATCATTTCATCCAAGAGGAATAGTTCTTCCAATTCTATGAATCTTTCTAGAACGTTTTTCTCTTGAATATCATTCAAAAAAGTTTCGGATTTCCCGGTATTCCACCAATTAGTAACCCAAGGTTCCAGACATTTATTAAATGAGAGAGAGACCCACCAGGGCAAAAATATTATGGATGAAATATATGGGAGGGGAACCCAGGCTTTCTTTTTTTTTTTCATTTTTATCTTATCCTAAAAGAAAAGGACCCTTATTCTATTTCTATATTCCTTCTAGATCCGAGATATAAATTTTTACACAAAAATAGGAATAGATCCATAGGTTCAATACCTTTTTTTTTATAGAACTCGTACTTCAGAGAAATATCAGATAGAGTCGACGGTTGTATTAAAAAGGAAATTAGCAAGTTCTTTTTCAATTTTTTCTTCAGTGCATTTCAAAATACTTCAATTGGTACGCGTAAGAAATAGGCCAATTCGGCAGCTTTTTGTTCAATTTCTCGTGGAGTAAAATACTCATCAGTACGAGTCAAGGGAATGGCTCCTTGGCCTCTGATTTCTATATAAAGGACACGACGAGGATAAAGACCCTCTTTAACCTCCATTCTGATGGATTGGATATCTCTCATAAGTAAGCGAAGGAAGATGCGACGATTTATTCCAGGAAATCCCCAACGAAAAATACACACTATTCCTTCTTTTCTATCGAATCGGTCATAACCACTACCTACATTCCATGAAATTGTGCACCACAAATAGGAGCTAATGAATAGACCTGCGATCCCATAGAAAGACATCACGATTCCTTGTGGAAAAAAAAGAATTTGCTGAGATGGAAATACGGATATCACATTCCTACCAAGATAACTGGAAGTTCCAACCACTAAGAATCCTAGTGAACCTAAAAAAAGGATACAGGCCCAGAAAAAATTACTTGTTTTTCGAGACCCCGTTATAAGTTCTATCCATATATGTTCTGATCGCCAATTCATACTCTACTAGATCCAGTTGCATTCGATTGGAATTGAGAAAATAACCCAAATGAATTTGACTTTCTTGATCCCGAAGAAACTTTCATTAACTAGCACTATTCTGATGTAAACCGTTAGAAGTAATTTGTTAGATACATTGACTTTCCATTTAAAAAAAATATTCGCCGATCCATTTTTAACCGGCTATACCTGCATATACATGCATTTATGCGGATATCGTATATCCGCATAAATGCATAACAGTTCTTTCATTTGTGTTCGGAAAGAGTCACATATCGTACCATATTACATTACACTAAATAAATATCTGTATTATGATCCAGTTTTGAAATAAATTGATGAGATTTGGTCCCATCGGATCTAGACAATCTTATTTTTTTGGACATGAAGAGATAAAGAAGCCATTGCAATTGCCGGAAATACTAGGCCCACTAAAGGCACAAAAATAGAGGGTAAGTTGAGATCTGTCATAGAATGGGTGCCTCGATTTAATATTTCTATCTATTAATATTTCTATCTATTAGTTTAACATTTCTATCTATTAGAAAGAGAAAGATATCTTATGATAAGTATATCTATTCTAAGTATATATCATAAACTATTAGAAAGAGAAAGATATCTTATGATAAGTATATCTATTCTAAGTATATATCATAAACTATTAGAAAGAGAAAGATATCTTATGATAAGTATATCTATTCTAAGTATATATCATAAACTTTATTTTATTTATAATTTTATTATAAATAATTTTATATATATATTATATATAAATATATATATTATTATATTAATATTTTAATATTTAGTTAATATTTAGAAATTAATATAATATTTACTAATTAATATAATATTTACTGAGTACTTAACTTAACTTTGAGTACTTAACTTAACTTAATAAATAATAATATAATAAGTAATTAAGTTAAAAATAATAAGTAATTAAGTTAAAAATAATAAGTAATTAAGTTAAAATTAAGTTAATAAGAATAAGAAGAAGTAGTTAATAAGTGCAAGGAATGTAGAACTAAATAAATTAAGTGTACCCATTCATCTTTCTACACGAATATGTATGATAATTCGCTTTATTAATAGATTTTATTATTCTTCTCTTCTCCCATCCTTATCTTCTTTCTAATCTAATAAGGAGTTTATTATGAAAATAAAAGATTTTATTAGGAGTTTGCGACTCTAACTAATCCGATCCATCCATCCAACAAACGGGGATTCATAGTAAAAAATGAGGGTTATCGATAGATATAGAAATAACTTCTATTCTCTATTTTATATTTATTTCTTTTTATTTTGATTTCGATATTTTTTTTATTGTATATATTAATACGTAAGAAGGCCAGATAAATTTTTTTTTTATTTTCCTCCCTTCCCTAATTCTAATTCCTCGGAGGGAGAAATTAATTCACTTTTTTATCCTGTTGATAGAGGGTTCGTGATTACTAATCATGAATAGAGGTAGAATAAAAAAATAGATCTGGGGGAAAAAAGAAAAAGTAATTACCCGAAACTTCTAACTCTTATTACTTATTATATTACATTACAAGTAGAACTTATGTCATCAAAGAAAACACCATTCTTTTTAGTTTTTTTTTTGATTACGATGAACTAAATATTTGTTCGATACAAATAACTGAATTTAGTGCTATACTTTATTAATTTTTGATTAATTTTTTTATTAATTTTTTGAATTTTGATTCAAGGGAAAGAAACCGTGGAGCTGAAATAACTCACTCAGAACACCCTTTAAAGGATTACGTGGTACAATTGGGTCAAATAAGCCTTTATGGAATAAATACTCAGCCGCTTGTGAACCATCGGGTACTGTCTTTTTCAATGTTTGTTCAATTACTCTTTTACCCGCAAATGCAATGTAGGCATTAGGTTCAGCAACAATGACATCTCCCAACATACCAAAACTGGCTGTTACTCCACCGGTTGTAGGAGATGTAAGGATTGATACATAGAATAATTTTTTATTTGATTGATAATTATATGAAGCGGAAGATATTTTAGCCATTTGCATCAAACTCAAACTTCCCTCTTGCATGCGCGCTCCTCCAGAAGCACACACAATAATGACAGGTAGAGATTGATTAGTAGCATACTCGATCAAACGAGTTATTTTCTCACCTACTACGGATCCCATACTACCTCCCATGAAATGAAAATCCATAACCCCAATTGCTATGGGAATACCATTTAGTTGACCTATGCCTGTTTGAACAGCTTCAGTTAAACCTGTCTTTCTTTGATAAGAATCAATACGATCTCTATAGGGTTCCCCCTCTGAATGAAATTCAATGGGGTCCATAGAGACCATATCTTCATCCATAGGATCCCAAGTCCCCGGATCAATCGAAAGCTCGATTCTATCTGAACTGCTCATTTTCAAATGATATCCACACTGTTCACAAATATTCATTTTTGACCTAATAAATTTTTTATAATTTAATCCATAACAATTTTCGCATTGAACCCATAAATGCCTGTATTTTTTATTTCTATCGAAATCATTAGATCTTCCTCTTATATTGAAATCACTGCCTTTTTTACTAGTTCTTATACCAGAACTCCCACTTTCACTACCAGTTACATTTTCAGTACAAATGAAACTATAAATGTAACTGTCACTGTAATTGTCGGTACCACCGGAAATGGAACTATTAATACTGACTTCAAAACGAAGATAATTATCAATGCAACTATTAATGTGATTATTCCAACTAGATTGAGTATCATATATGTAATGATAATAGTAGTGATTGTTTCTCTTAGACCCACTATTTAAATAACTAGAAAAAAAACTTTCTAGTTCACTCAGAAAAGAACTATCATTGTCAATCTCAAAAATCTGATTTTCAATATCAAAACATACAGAATAACTGTTACCATTACTGTCCCTAATTAAAAAAGTGTCATCAGAGATCAAACTACAAATATCCCTGATATCAAATAAATAATCAACATTTCTGAAACTATAACTCTCACTATCACTCCAACTAGGAATGTTTTTCTCCGTACCATTTAGAATGGGTTCTTCACTTCCACTGGAATGTCCAATAGCATCAAGACTATCCATTGATTTATTTAATCCACACCTATGTTCTAACTTATCGTTATACAACATCGAATTGAACCACCATTTTTCCATAAAGCCTTCTTGCCCCCTATTTGATGAAAATATAATAGATGAATAGTCATTCCATAAATAATCATTTTACTATTTTATTTCCTATCAGAATTAAGCATATGAATCCAATCATTAGGATTGAATCCAATCATTAGGATTGTTAACTAATAAGATAACAATAACGTAACAAGTGAGTATTGAAAGAAATGATTTTTTTGGGGGGGGTCCAAAGTATCACTTCAATATATTGATAGAATCTTTTTCTCAATTAAAAAAAGACAGGTTTCTCTCATGTCATGTACTACAAATTTTCATCGAGAAGAAAAATAGTTGTTTCTTCCTATAAATAAAGAATTCGTTCTCGTATAATATTGTATCGTATAATCAAATAATAAGTTTCTATTCCGACATGGAAAGAAAAGACAATATACAGGATGGGTAGAAAGAGCCCTTCCTTTGGCTTGATCTATAGCCTGAAACTACGGGATATAAAATGATCCAACAATCCCAAGATCCATAGGATTAATTATGGATCCAACAATAAACAATAGAAGTATTGAGTTATATTATAGAAGTATTGAGTTGTTTAGTTTTCGATCTTATCTTGTATTTAGATCTTATGTATAGGAAAATAGGTAAGTAAATAAGTAAGGTCTGTACATATGAGAGATATATGCAAATACCAAATACATAGTATAGGATGCTCATTCTTTATTTTATTCGGTTCGGCTCAATCCTTTTTTTTAGGAAAAGATTGGGCCGAGTTTAATTGCAATCAATTAGAAGAACAAACAGGAATTACTGAATTATGCACGCTTATTTTTTCTCTTTATCCAGCTTATCTACTGGTTCGAACTCGAATTTGATCGCTTTCCATACTTCACAAGCGGCAGCTAGTTCAGGGCTCCATTTGCTAGCTTCACGGATAATTTCATTACCTTCACGAGCAAGATCACGTCCCTCATTACGAGCTTGTACACACGCTTCTAAAGCCACCCGATTAGCTACTGCACCGGGTGCATTTCCCCAAGGGTGTCCTAAAGTTCCTCCGCCAAACTGTAGTACGGAATCATCCCCAAAGATTTCGGTCAGGGCAGGCATATGCCAAACATGAATACCCCCTGAAGCCA